TACTGAAACCCGTGGAGGTGACTGCTTAACCAACTGCTTAAACAACCGAGCCGTCTCTGCAGCACCCTGGGACTACTGCTCCTCCCTATGCATGGGTGAATGATGCCCTTGCTCCTGCTCCTCTGTCGGACCAAGCGGGGGCGTAGCGAGTGGATAAGGCAAGGCTGTCTTTATATTATAGGGCCGGCCGAGAGGTCTTGTAACTTGTGCTGCTCTAGTGACGGGTGCTCCTGCCGATCTAGTGGGTAGGAGAAACAACTCCTCTGCCGACTGCTTCATTGACAGAATCTACAGATAAACCTTCCCCAAGAGATTAAAGCTTCAGGAAATGGAACCTTTACTACTGGAGATACCCCTATCAATGGCAGGTGGGTGGGCATATTTTCTAGTAGTTGACACGGGGATTTCTCAATGTTCCATTAGGGCTCCTCAAAATCACGATGATCCGAGATAGCTAATCCAAAGCAACTATGTAGTATAGGGACAAAGCTATATGGTAAAGGAATGATATCCGAGAGAGTGGTATTGTGGAATAGGCAAAAAAAACAAACTTTGGGAGGTGACTTCCTTACTCTTCCATATTATTGATCTCCTTTTATGAATTATATGATTGATCTCCTAAGATCTCCGAAGTCGAATGTGCTGGAGCTGCCGATCAATTGGTCTTGCTGGATGCTTTACACGCTCTCCATATGACATACATAGATAAAAATGCTTGCCTTGGAATGATATAAGCCACATCCAGCGTAAAATAGATGTCTAAGTCCCTTGCCCGGTCGAGATTCGAAATGCATAAAGAAAGAAGGTCGAGTCAACCTTTATAATCTCTTCTATTATATACACATATGAACTTGTTGAAGCAGATTAACAAAATGAGGATAATTGTTGGTTGGGAGAGACAGGATCCGCCCAATAACCCTTAGCATGTTCAACCGAGAACCAATCCTAGTGTTTTCAATCAGTGCATTGGTAGCCGAAGCATCCCTATCTATAACCCGTATTGATCTATGGTCGAGCGCTTGTATCTGAAGAAAAGAGCGGTTTCTCTATATACGTATTAACAACGGAAGCGCTTTAGATTAATCTATTAGGAAAAGCCGGGTCAATGAAACCAGAATGCGGTGGCCTATACCTTTCAGATAAGGAAGGTAGGAAATGTATAGGAAAGGGGAATTTTCTAGTAAAAAGGTGGCCTATACCTTTTATGGTTTCATTTCCCATTTATCACCTTATAAGCTAAGCTGCTTTGCTTTAAAGAAAAGAAAAGGTTTCTTTATCTTAACTAGATCTCTTAACCTCAACTGCTTAGCGTTCTTGCTTGCCTGTCCCTTCTCAAATTCCCTGCTCCTTAATGATTTTGAGCTCTTTCGCTTCTCTTTCGTCCGCTATAGCCGATCTATATTCAAGATGAGTGTCTAAAAGGGCTCTCTCCCATGCACCGGCCTATCTCTTCCATTCCGGTGCCGAGCAAACAAAGAAACCAGCCCAAGAGATTTCTCCAGAGCTTGGTGGGATAGAAGGTGCCCTCTCCCTCGCAGTCGAGTGGTTCTCACCCCTCGGGAAACCGATCGTCCGAGACGGATTACGGAATTAGGAATGAATGAAGTCTCATCCCCACCCACCCAGAAGGAATTGATTTGATTTCAGGAAGGCGTACGGATTTGAATGAATCATAGGAGCGAGCGGAGTCTCAGTCCCGAAGAAGGAATCCATCCGTTGAAGGCAAGGACGCCTAGCAAATTTGTATATAGGGGCGAGCTTAACGAAATGGATTTGAACTGCTGAATGAGGCATCCACTCAAGGAAGAACCGATTCTCTCACCTTTATCCCGGATAAGGAATTTGATTGGCTCTCATTACGGCATACATTATATTAGCCAGCCACTCGACTGTCTTTCTTCCTGAAACGTGACAAACGATAGCCGGCACCGAGATAGGCAGTTGAGTTTGTCTATTCATGGATTTACGACCGGCCGGCATGAGTAAGGGGAAGCGATCAATCAATCTTACGAAGGGAAGCCTCTCCATGCTCATATCTTCGCCCTCTCCTTAGCAGTCGAGTGTCTAAAGACGCTGAACGCCATAAGAGGTAATCCTTGGGGAAGTAGATCTCCTCCCGGGTAGTTTGTCGAAAGGATCCGGTCTCATTGTAATTCGAAAATTCCCCTAAGTAGATTTTTCCCCAACTCAATGCCAATGGAGAAATAAACCACTATTCCCAGCCCACCCAACCCCTAAGAAGCGAATAAGGAGTGATCACCAATAGAAGGAAGCATAATTGGTTGACAAGACAAGACTCAAGCCCCTACCTCTGCCCTCGGCTTATCCTTCGGACCCTGCTACCCTCAGCTATTGTCAAACTTAACAGAAGTAAGGTACCAGCCTACGTTGGCAGCCAGTGGAACCTCCCTATAATGAAAATGGGTGCCTCTAAGCGGCTTTGACATTTGAATACAAACTAGTCGTACTAACAGCTTGGCTTTTTGTTGTCTATCGGCAGCACTTACATACTTAGCTCTATCGTTCGAGAAGGCATACCGATTTACGGTATCCCTTCCCTCAACAAGCCACTCCAGAGCGTACTACTAGCGCGAAAACGGCTGCGCCCTAGCGCGAAAGCCGTTGCGCGTTAGTCACGCGCGAATGAACAAGTATTTACACTACTATCAAAAGACTTCTAGAGGGCGACTCCCACTGGAGGAGGGGCAGATGCTACTATATGCAATGCAAAAATATATTCAATAAGAGTGCCGTGCCCCCTTGAGCACCCTTATCATTAGACCCGCAGAGCCTTGGCTCACGTTTCACTATTCCTAAGCTAGATTGGTGAGCCAACCATTTATTAAAGCTGTCTCTCTTCTTATGCGCTCGACCGCAGCTAAATGATGTCGGCCTGGTACCGATAATTCCTCTAACTCTGCCTGGTCCCTTCGTATGTCAGGCCAGACAAGAACTAGTCGATAGGATGGTCTGGTCCAATACCCTTACAAGTCTTTACTTTGATATCTACTTATATCTACGTCTAGCAACTTCCAGATACTTCACAGCACGACCGTCTCCTTTCACACGACCAGCCTTCTGTCATCAAGTCTGCTGTCCATAAGTCCGTAACGTTCTCTTCGTCTCTCAGGGTCCCTTGTTGTTGTCGTCGCTATAGTCCACAAGTCTGGATTCAGCCGGAGCAGCCATCTGATCGTCCGAAGCTGTAGCCGTGCGAGTAGCCACATCCAAGCCGCCCACAAGTCTGATTCTATTTGTCTGCAAAAATTGTTCTCTCTTTCCTCAGAACAGTTTTGAATGGTAGCATCAGTAACCTTATTCAAAGCTTGATCAAAAGGCACATGGGATGAAGCCTGGCCTGGTACATTCGCACCACTCGCCTTATTTTCCTCACCACCAACTTACAAAACATTCCTTCCTTGCACCTTCAGGCTGCACATTTGCTCTAGTCCTCTCCATTTGTTCCCGAATATGCTTGGGTACCCCAACAGCACCCGCCGCTGCACAGACAATTGGCTCTGCTCGAATAGGATCTGCCGGAAATTAATAGAATCACGCAAAGGAATGCTTCCGTCCCGGCTCTACCTTTTATGCTTGTGCTGGAATTGAATCTGAGTCAACTCGATCAATTGCTTCTGAATCTCGGGCAAATGCCTATGCCTTCGATCCTGGCATGGAGTATAAGATTATGCCTTCCCACCTTCGATTCGTTTTTTCACGCCCTTCTATCCCGACAAAGAGGTAAGCGCTGATATCCCTCTCACTGGTAAAGCCTTTCCGTAACGCGCCTTCTGTCTAGGACTTTCACCGGCCATGGAATGGGAGGTTTCATTCCGTTCTTTCAAGAGATCAGGCGTTCATTTTAAAGTGAAGGATCAGAACGATGCAAACAAATAAGTATACACAGGTGGAGAGGCGAATCAATGACCCATTACTAGACTTTCATTTTCATCCCGAAAGCGAGCGGAATGGGCTATCGAGAACCATCCTGAGATCCATAAAATGCTGGGAAGAGCCGGGAATGAGGTTTATGAATACATTATCACAATGCCCTGGTTGCGTATTTAGGGACTGGGCAACGAACGGAGGGGCTGCTAGACGAGAACTGGATTCCGGAGATCGATCGGCTTGTAAACCAGAGATTCGTGATCAGAACGAATAGAGGGTCCAAAGGAGAAGGAGACCTAATCGCTAAATTAGCCCTAATTCAAACAATCTCAGTTGGAATCGCTAACGAGAAAGCTGAACCACAGAAGAGATTTGTTGGAATGAGAGCTTATTACTGGGACTGATAAAACTTAGAATCGAGGAAAGAGCTCGTAGGTTAGTAATACTTAGCCAGTATGGTTGATTGACCGGGAGCCGACTTCAACCAAAGAGCTCCTGAGCTCTGACACTCATATGACCTGGACGTGTAAATGCGAGTCGAGAAGCTCCCCTAGCCGTATGTGTGGGACTACCCCCTACCATTAATCGCACGTATGGTTTCCCCAGTAAAAGTAAAGATAAAGATGCTTTCCTGTCCTTTGCTCCCACCATGCCCTCTGTCTGCGTCGGCTCTTGACTAGAAAAGAGAGATCCGTGATAAACAAAAGGGGGAGGAGGATCAAAAGGAGATCAATACCGCTTTTTAACCTTGCAAATCAACCCCTTAGGGCTTCTTATTCCCCGGGAGTTTTCATTTTAGTTTTTTACTGCCCCTCCCTAAAATCAAGAAATAAATGACTAACTTCCTTCCATATACTTCGGATACTGCATAAAGAATAAAACACCTTGTTTCAGATATTGATTTCAGTCGGAAAACCTCGTCTTTGATTCAATTGCCCATTCCTCTCAATTCGCGCACCTCATCTTCCCGCCGGATCTTTAAAAAGAACCCCATCCTCCCACCAATTAGGAAATTATTGAACTCCCCAGCGGCGGATAAACGGAATATGCGCCTCCGCCGGTATAACTTTGATTATAAAAAAGAGATAATTGAGGAGTCTACCCATGATCATATCTCTATTCTTTTTCCACTAGTGAGCGCGTGCCTGGGATCGAACTGCCACTGATTGATGACGCCTACCCATTCAACTTCAGATTGGATCTAAACCTTCAGCTGAAACGCATACACCCGGTGAAATGGACAAGCGATTTTATTCCCACCCAACCCCTAAGTAGACGCCTACAGGATTCCCCCCTCCCAGTTGAGAGATAAGGCTAGAAAGGGAAATAGTTTAATAGAATAGTTGAGTAGGGGCATTGATTGCCGCATGCGTACGACTTGATATGCATTGGGATACAACTGATAGAACGCTTCTCGATTGGCCCGTGTAGAGATAGATGCTTCCAACTCTTAGATGCAGACATGTTCTTCTACCTTCTCTGTTTGTATGGCTAAATATTTTATCTATAAGGCATTATAACGAGCTATCTCTTTCTTGGCTTTAGGTGTGGGTTACAAACCTTTATTTAACATTGGTGTGCCACGTCAGGGCCGTTCTATATAGGGGCGCTACTCTGCTTCTCGCTTCGCTTTGAGCGCTCCGCAGAGTAGTTCACAGTCAAGGGTTTTAGCTTCACGCCTTAGCAACCAGAGCAGCTACCCGAAAGGATGGGCAAGGCATAGTGTCCCAGTCTTAACGTTAACCAGTTCCTTCGGTGGCTATTCTCTCCCGTTTGTCACCTCCCCGAGTTCCTCACTCACTTGGCAATACCTTTACTAAACCATAGAACGAGTTTACTTGTCTATCTAGTCTTACCGACCGGAAAGAGACGATTAGAGGTTGACTAAGGAGAAAGCCCAGTGTCAAGCACCGGATGGACACCCTACAAAAAAGAAAGAAGTTCAAGGCCTTGCTTTGCTATCTGTAAAGCCATTCTACGCAAGATTTCAATAAGACCTGTGAAGGTTTAGCATATGCCCGGGATTCGCCTACAACCGATCTTAGGAGTGCTTACACCTCCCGTAGGCTATTTAGGCTATATGATGCTATCGCTGGATCTACTCGTAGGTCCGATAGCCGCCGGAAGGCCTATTTTCATGCCTGTACGGCCCGGTTCAGTGGGTGGTCTACTGAGCCCGCAGCGCTTCTTCTTACCGAGAAGTCACCGGAGGTAAATAACAAGCGAAACTAGGCCTGTTCTGCTTCACCCGCCGGTGGAATAGATAGACATTACCACTACTCATCGCAGCAGCGCCTTTCAACATAGTATAGACAGTACCGGCTAGCGCAATTGAGTGCGGATTGAATCTCGTACTGGCGCCCATTACCACTACTTAACCTACCAGTGGTCGTAGCCTACTGGAGAACTTGCCTAGCTGAATAACCTACTGGCTTGGTACACCTGCGCCAGCGTCAATAATCTACTGGAGTCTAACTGACCTTTGCAGCTACGGGTCTCTGACCCTTACTGTTAGGTTTAGCTCGTCTCTTCTAATAGCCTACAAAAAAGCCTAGCTTATTCTCTGCTTTCACAATCGTATCTTGCCGCTAGCGCAACAGCGGATTGAATCTCCTCCCACTAACGCCACCGGTAGGCTACTAACCCACCGTCTTTCATCTCATGGCGCCTGTCACATGTTTCCAGTCATTAAACATGACTAAGAGCTGACTTACTGACTAATTCAATGCACTCTGTTTCATCCGACTGAACCTGTTATACTGCCTGCTCCATCAGAGTTTGGCTTGGCCTTCCATAAATCGTCTGTCTCTGAGGATTGAACCACCGGATACTCTATCATATTTAAGTCTATATGGTTATTCCATAAGCCATTGATCGAATTCCACAAAATTGACTCGGAATGACTTAACCCTTCATCCCTTTTCATGCAACTAGATCGAAACAAGGAGCCCCCCCCCTTTCTTCTTTCATTTAATCTGCCGTCGGCAGGCGTTTGAACGAGGAAAGGACCTAGACGAAGAGGGAAAGGGTATTCAGAGGACTAATCTGGTAAGGCTGGATGACAGAGGTGACTGGATGAGGATGGCATGGGGACCAAACAATCAAAGCCTTGGTTCTCTTCAAGCTAAATTCAAAGATGTTCACTGTACCGCCTGAGCTGGCTCCCGGGGGGAAAGCGTGTAGGCAACGAAACCCGCCCGAAAGCGAGAGTTTACTCAAAAGGAGTAGCACTCAACTTAATAAGGATAATGGAAACTTGTATTTGCGGAAGTGCTGTCCACCACGATTCCATTCTGATTCTCTCTCTCTTGAATATCTTTTTTTATAGCAAGAAAACGCCTACGGTAATAAGGGCGTTAGTTTTTCAACTACAACAACAACTACTAAATAGCTAACTAATAACTAATATTAAATAGCCAAGAAGGGAATCGAGGGCTTTCGCGCTCAGACGTTGCTTGTTGGTTCGGTGCTACTTTGAACTAATAATGTAGCCGAACACTTACCTCTTATTAATTCATGGTTGTTCGGTTCAAAACACAGAGACGAGTGAAATACAAACACGAGTCTTAAAGAGAGTCGAAAGGGGCCGTAAAGAGTCTGATATTGATCTGCCTTCCCGAGAGCTTCTAGCGAAGTTCACACTCAAAACCTCGCAGAAAGTGTAGTCTACGGAGCTTGACTGCAGGAGCAACTCATTCCGTAAACTGAATGAGTTAAGGAACAAGCAACGGAACAAGCAAACAAGCAACGGACGAGCGCACTAGCGCGAAAGCCAGCCGTAAGGCGTTAGCAACGCGCATCCGTTTTCTTGCTGCGCTTGCGCTTGTTTGTAGAGTGATATACTATATAAGCCCTCGATTCCCGTCTTTCTTGGCTATTTAATATTAGTTATTAGTTAGCTATTTAGTTATTAGAGTAGTAGTTGTTGTAGTTTCAAAAGTGTGCTAACGCAACTAGATCAATTTCCTGGGATTCCCGTAATGCGTTTTCTTGCTGGAACGGAACCTATCAAAGTCGCTTGCGCATAAACAAAGGTAAAAGTAAGCAAACGGAGGTGACAGAACGGAACTAGACTAAATGGTGGCAAAGAGTGAAATCCTGGTACTGCATCCCTCCCTTTCCCTACTCCCGATGGGGACTAAAATGCTTGTTTGGTTGGCCATCCTTCGGATCCAAGAGAATAAGAATGCTTTGGAAGACCAGGAGACGTGGAATGAAAAATCCTTGCTCTGGGAGCGGAGGTCCGGATCTAAAATATGTCTTTATGATCGATGGCAAGAGATGCGTAGCTTGAGGGCTTAGATGCCGCTTCGTACCTGGGGTGGCAAACGAGAACAATAATTTGATCACGCGATCGGCCTGGGAAGAGAAGAAAGACTGGTTCTATCACGTAGTTCATGGCCCCCATGGGGAATGAGAACAGAGACATAGCATCTTCTTTCTTACAGCGCCCGAAGGATACCGGACTACGACCCGACATAAATGCCAGTGGGTGCTATGTAGGCTCATTGGTCCCGCCGCTTTGTTGATTGAAAAGCTATGTCAAAGAGATCATTCTCTTAGTGGCCATTTCTCTACGCAATGACACGACTCTCTATATATGATAATTGGTTGAAGACAGACTAGTCATCTACTACAAGTCCCGTGTTCCACCATCGAGTAGTGGTCTACTAGAGTCAATTCCATCTTGGCTATGCGCATTTCCTGCCTTGAGTTGATAGAAAGGTGCTTACGCCGTTAAGGTTGCTTGCCTCCCCAGGCCCCAAGGGGCGAGGGTTTAGTGGGCCCACGGCAATCCGTCCACTCTTGGCAGGCAATGACAGACCTGAGAATGAAGAAAGACTAGTATCAATTCGAATCTGAGTTAGGCGAAGCAGTCAGTCGCGCCACTTCAACTTCACACCCCGAGACGAAAGCGCAGCGCAAGCGGACGGGAGTCTTAGTTTCAGACAGAGCGATCGCAGCAGCAGGTATGCATCAAGATAGAAGGCATGGAGTACTCACCAAGAGAACATGGCATGGCTGGTGAAGATTGGGCTTTGGCCCATGATGATAGATAAAAGAAGAGAGAGACAGTCCAATTCATACAGCTCCCAGACCCCGACCCCACTCCCAGTATGACGACGCCCATATGACATTTCTATGGATTGTAGCGTCAGATCTAGTTCCTACTTTAGGCCACAGTTGACTCTTGTGAATGAAGTTCTTCATCAACAAACTATCTGGTGCCACCTCCTCTCATTAGTGCGATACAGACTTCAAAACACGGCGCAAGGGATTGAGAAAAAAGGTACGAATAGCCATATCAATCGGCATATAGATAGAAAGGAGATGACTAGCGCGCCCCTTCACTTCATGCTTGTCTGTGGTGGACCTGTCTCTTCCCCGAATAGCATTCCTACTTTGGGTTGCCCCTTTATAGTGTTTCTACCGTTGGACTATTAAGATACCAGTGAACCAGGCATAGTGTGAAATGTGATAATACAAATAGGGGCGTGCCACATTCTTGGTTTAAGTCTACTAGAACATATTCCATTCTGTTGACGGTGAACGCCTGTCGAGCCACTCTTTCTTGCCTTTTCTCATTCAATTATAGTCTCCCGTATGCAAAGCTTGGACATACAGATCCGGGTCGGGACTGACGGGGCTCGAACCCGCAGCTTCCGCCTTGACAGGGCGGTGCTCTGACCGATTGAACTACAATCCCAGGGAAAATAAGGTGTACAGCCTACAAATTATTTTCTTTTTTTTTTAATTGAATTTCATTCGAACCATTTATAATCGCCGTGTTGTAACAGAGACACGAATGATATACTATCAATTTTTATACTATATAACAATTGAGACTATATATATATTTAGTATAAATGCAGTAGACTCATAGTGGGCAAATTCATGAATTGAAAAAAAGAAAATGGGCCCTTTTATTAACTCCGCGGTAGAGTCACGCCATGGTAAGGCGTAAGTCATCGGTTCAAATCCGATAAAGGGCTTTTTTATTTTCCACGAAACTAAATAAAGTCTTAATATTTTAAGGTCGGTAATGTTAGAAGACGACTGTCGGTATCTGATGGTCAGATACCTACGGTCGGTATATCTTTGAAAGCTCAGACGGAGAGAATAAACGGACTCCTCGAGGGCTACTTAAGGCACTTTAGTGCAAACCAGAAGGACTGGAGCTGTTGGATGTTGCTCAGTGCTGCTATAACTTAACAACCAAAAAGCTCTGCGTCGAACTTCAGCCCCTTCGAGTTGGCCACGGGGCAACAGCCTCTGAGGCCCCACACCATTGCGACAGGAGGGGGCTTGCCCATCAGCCTACTTTGCCAAGAGGTGGCAGGAGCGCAACGACCTAGCCCAAACCTACTTAGATGAAGCAGCAAGGCGTATGAAGGGAGCGACGACCCTTCTTGGAGATAACTCCAAAAAATAAACCAAACCTAGCCCAACCTACTTAGGTAGCTTGGCCCGGTCTGAAGGAAGAAGAAAGTAGACTAGACCTTGTAGAGAAGCGGATAGGAAAGGTAGCCTATAGACTCAAGCGACCAGCTCGGTTCAAACTCACCCCGTATTCCATGTGAGTCAGTTGACTTCGATTAGACCAGACCGACCCAGAGAGGAACGTGCCCACGAGGGCACCACCAGATGTTGTAGATGAACCTACTAAATAAGAAGTTGAGTATATCATAGCTGACCGCACCATGGGGTAGCCCATACACCCACTGCACGAGTTGAATACTACTTAGTCAAGTAGAAGGGCCAACCTGAGAGCGAGGCAAGCTGGGAACGGGCTGAGACAGTATTACGATTCGAAGACCAAGTCAGAGACTACTGGACGTCTCGCAGAGCGACTCTCAACGAGGACGTTGAGACTTTTCGATAAACAAGAAAATGTTTTTAGGCTTAATCCGCCTTTACTAAAGATCAAGGGGTACACTTGTACTCCGGCTAATAAGGGAAAGGATTTTTTTGTTTTTCAAATCCAAGTTTGACTCTGATTAGATCCTTAGCGCAAGCGCTAAGTAAGCAAGCTACCTTATGTAATGTAAAAAAAAACCGAGGAAAATAACGAACGTCAAGTAGAAACGAACAAGGTCTACGGCACGATCACTATATCTTTTCTTTTTCTTTATCTCTCCTCTATGGAAAGAGGGGATGATACGTGGTATACCTGATCGGGTGGTCAACGAGACGTACGTAAGTCGACATAGCTCCATGTATATGTTCTTTGGAGCTAGAACCCAACAAGCAACGGCGGCATTACGTAAAGGGCGAAAGCCGTCTTTCTTGGCTATTTAATATTAGTTATTAGTTAGCTATTTAGTAGTTGTTGTTGTAGTTTCAGTTTATTACATTACCATTATAGCCTTTATTTTAAACTCTAAGTAGGCGTTTTCTTGCTGGGTGAGAGGCAAGCAATTGAATCATTAGTCCTTCCGAGGTTGGATCCGGTTCAGGGCTCACCGGGTTCGAATGGATGCTATTTGCTTCGGTCAGCTGGTTAGCTCCTTCCCGCTGGGAGAGCCGGACATGGAGACGAATAAGGTGGAGCTTAGCGGGTGAAGGGAAGACATGGAGTTGCTTCAATGGCTTTGCCTCTTCAGTAGTTCCCTCATTAGATCCAGTCATGGGACCTCCTTCCTTGGGTTCCGAGAGCTGGTTGAGATGCCCGGGAGAAACAAGGAAAGAGAGTCAGAGTTATGGTGGGGGGAATTGGATCATAGCAGGGATGCTTAGCAGCTGTTTGGAGACAATGAGAGGAATCGAGGGTCCGAAGGAGAAAGCTTCTTGCTGATGGGTCAGCATCGGATTGGGGGAGAACAGGAGCAGGGGACAAAGAAGATGGGGAGTCGAATGGAGCTTATCGGTTCGAGGGTTCGATCCCAAGCACTAGAGACAAAGATGGAGATTAGCTCGTTATTGGTTCCGTCGAAGACTTCCCACTCCCAAGGTCATTAGCAGATACTGGATGACTCGATGGCGATACCCATCCTTTCGATCGTTTCATGCGGAATGAGAAGTTGTTGGAGAGATACCGGGAAAGAGTTCGGAGGTTACCCTAAGGGGAAAGGAACGAGACAGATGTGGGGGACAAAGAGATTGATTCGAAGTTCAGTGCCTTGATCACCAGTAGATGTCTTCTCCCCCAATAAGAGCCCGGATGTTTGCTGTTCCAGGCGAGATGAAGGCTCAAGGCGAGCTATTTGATTCACTGCTTCCGGGGAGGTGGGGGGCCATGAGAACAAAGATTTGGGCTTTATCGCCAGTGGATAGAGTAGAGAAAGAAGTCCATTCCTATATCCATTACTACATTCGGATCAAGTACGAGAACAGAAGCAAGACGGACAGACTGACCTGAGCCATAGACCTATTACACAGACCAACTAAGACTGAAGGCGTAGATAATTGCCGAGACCAAGTAGAAAGACAAGACAAGAATGCGGTGAGAGTCGCACCTAACCAAGCTGCAGAGCCAGACAAGATGGATTTGGGATCTTTAGGAGTAGCCTAAGCGTGATGAAGAAGACGACTTTTCCACAAACCACAAGGAGCGAGCATAGCCAAAAAGAGGCTGTAAGTAGGCCTAGAAGGGCCAGGAGTAGATCGTCGTAGTAGTAGGAGGGAAGGATCGGTCCCTAAGGTAAGCGCCTAAGCGAAGACATAGGCAGTGAAAAAGAATAGCCTACTGGCGGACTGGATGGGATAGGTAGTACTCCGAGGTCACATTTCCGCCTCCTGACGCTACTTCTTGGTCCAGACGAAGGAAGAAAGAACTCTCTAAGGAAAGGAGCTAGGACCCTAGTGAGACGGCTATTCTCAAGGCTATGCAAGGAAAACTGCTCTCAGTTCAGGATCTCAATGGATTCTCCAAAGGCGCCGGCATTCTCTTACAGCATCTCAGTTCGACTAGGAGATATGGCCCCAGTCCAGTCCAGTCTAGTGGGTCTTGTAGGCCTACCCCACCAAGTGAAAAGAATAGCCTACTGGAGGGAAGACAGCATATTGGACAGATAGCGGCCAGATCAGACCTAAACTCAAAGAGAAGGACCTAATGGATGCTATACTCCCTGAGAAGAACCTAATGGAAGCTAGACTCAAAGAAGCCGGGTGAACCAATTTGAGTCTGCTTTTCTAATGTGTCGACTTATCTTTTCAATGCGCTCTCTAAGGGCCCTCTTTATTCAAGTGAACTCTAGCTTAGAGTAGTGAACTGAGGGCAATGTGCTATTCTCGATGAAAAGAGGCTGGCTTGTTGAATAGGATTTATCGCTAGCTTGTTTAAGAAGCGGGCTTTCTTTATTGATTGAAGTTGAAGTGACCCGTTCGATTGTCTCTTTTCTTTGAAGCCTTGCTTGCTTATTTGACTTATTCTATGACGATTCCTACACCAGCACCAGCTGCTACACCTTCTCCTATTCGTCTTCCTGTTCCTACTCCTAACAAGGCTCTGACAAACAAGACCTATTGCTTGCTTTACTGCTTGTGTACTGGATATTCCTATGTTGCCTTATGCCGATTGCTATTGCTAATACATAGGATATACTGGTGCCTCTTGCCATTGAGAATATTATGGTTGACTGTTACCAGTGCAGCTATTCAGATTGCTTGCTCTCCTCTTCCCTACAGCTTACTTTCCCCCCGTTTGACAGGACTGTTCCATCGTTCGGGCCTAGACATTGAACTAGTCCCTTCACTGCACAAACTAATGCTACCCTCGGATCATAGTTCCTGATCTAGTAGACTCATAGCAAGCAGCAGGGGCCAGAGCTTTATTCTCTATCCAAAAGCAGCTGATCCATACCTTTCATCTTTAGATCAATCATATGCCCCCCCCAACCTTTTCTATCTAGTAGGGCGATGTCTGACCTGGTCCTGTTCGTGTTAGAGTGCTCTTATCCTATCAAGCTTGGTTTCAATGGCTTCCGTGGATCGCTCTTTCTATCGTTATCAATGGAATATTAGTCAATTATGTATGGGCTGCTATTGCGCTTCCCGTTCCCTTGTGTCATGATGGTTTACGGGCGAGTGACTCTTCCTTCACGAGCTCTGACACCAAACATTCAATTCAATAAAGAAGTTCATAGAATGAAGGGGATTCTTTATCTTGTTTTACTTGTTCTTATGTTGTGTTTACTTTCGAAGGGAAGTTGGAGACAGAGACGGATGCGCCGGACATGAGGGTTCTAATCTATGGATAGTTCGATTTTAGAGTCTATAGATAGGTGAAACGAGAGGGGTAGACCACACAGTCCACTCCTCGCCTTGCCTTACTATGAAATGTTCATTTATTGACTGCTTGTGATGGTTCATCTCCTCCCTATTCAGACAGATAGATAGAGGGGAATAAAGCAACGTAGCAGTTAAGTTCCTCTCCGGCTCGACCAATAAATGCTTGTTAGGTTGGGCGCATCGAAAAGACTATCCTGGAAGTTCCGATTGATTAGGATTAGGTGAATTGGATTGCTGGTCCAGCTTTTGAAGCTCGCTCCGTCCACTCCGCACCACACACCAATTAGGTTCGGGGTTAAGTAACCGGAGAAGAGAAAGGAGCCAAATAAAAATCAGACTTGTTGGAAGTTTCTTTCTCTGGTCCGTAGTCTGATGGAAGAGATTGCATTACTGCGCGAGCATTGTTGTACCCGACTTGAAAGGCCAGCGAAGGATCGGGTGGTCAAAAAGTGGTCTTGAGCAAACTTCCCCTCCCGCAAAAGGAACTTACTTTTGCATGCTTACTTCTGGATGGGAATGGATCAACAACAGAGAATTGCTGCGACGGCTTGACATTTCTTTTGTTAGGTTTCGTCAGGAGTTCGAGTTCCATAATTCAATTAGGAGCCTTCCCATCGAACAAGTCTGACCTCCTTTATTCTTTCTACGTTTAGCAGACTCTATTATTCAGAGTCTTAAGCTAAGCAGTAGTCGTCCTCCGCTAGTCTAGATCGCATTCCAGAAAAAGGGTTCCATGGGGTGACGTATGATTTGTAGAAGCTGACAAAAGGGACGAAGTAACCGCATATGGGGATGTCCTAAGATAGGTATAGTTGTATTTCTATGTGGATGGGTGCAGCCTCCCCTACTTGAATGGGGCCTGCGTACGATATATGAGCTTAAAGCGAGTACCCCTTGTTGGTATACGCTCGATTCCGAATAGATATAGTAGTTGGCTCAGAGGATTCAATCGGGTACTACCCCAATGTCAATGTCATATGCAGCTCTGCTGCTCCTGCATCCCTTATGAATATAAAGACTCTTCCATCGCGTGCAAGGGGGATCCCCGGCTCAAACAAAATATCTCGCCGAAAAGCGCTCTCCTTTTTCTTGAGTAGGCTCCGGGGGTTAAAGTAGATTGGTCTAAGAAAACAAGATTGAAGTTCAGCAAATGCAAGGGATAACGTTTTGGGACGTAACTGCCTGAATCCGAAATAACGGTTTGGCTGGAACAACAAGTAGAATCGTCCTTTGGCCAGGGGAGGGCAAGAGCTGACTGCTTGCAGGAAGCAGCTTTACCCATGGGTGCCTCGTGCTATGCGTTTAGTGACTCAACTAAGGCTAAGCCTTATTCATTTCGGAAGCTAAGTCTGCTAACATCCACCTCTACAGAAGGATATATAATTCCTTAAATGAAAAAGTCCGAAGGAGAGGGACAGAAGTAGGGCCGGGGGCAACTAGTTAGGACGACCCATGCTCCCCCACTTTTGTAAGGGCTGCGAGTTCTGTCTTCCCCAGCTCCGAGGGAGAAGCCACTCAGCCATAAGGAGCAGTAGTGTTGTCCATGTGCGAATAGAATCTTCCTTGCCAAAGTCAACTTTATGGGAATCACTTAACCAAATGAAACAAAAGTGAGACTTCTGAGCTCCAAAAAGAGAGAGGAAGCTAAGCTTAAAGGATAGATTGATTCATATCAGACACGAACTGAATTATCTTAGGTAGGAGCCCTCATAAGATTGGTTGACGATTTCTCTTCTTAGTAAGTGGTCCCTTTCCTTCCCATATGGCTATGAAACCGTATGATATGAAGTATATTTATGAAAAAAGGGGTTTACCGTTGGCGGTTAGCTATAATTCATAGATTCATGTAAGGAGGGATAGGGTTTGAACCAAACACTGACGCACCCAAGCTATCCCACTTTCCGGATTGTTTTTTTTAAATACTCACCTCTGCATTGGGAACGGAAGGGGCACCTGCTCTCCCTTTTGGTCGATAAGTTTTCCAGCTTGTTTTCTCCTCTGCCCTTGGTCCTATTGCTACTGCTTCTGATTCACCAAAGAAATTAGCCCCTTCGACGCTTTATTAAAGGAGTACTGATCCCGGGAAATTCCTTCCAAGGAACTTTTTTACCATTAATTCTTTATCAAAGACCGGAAAGGCCGACTCCTTTTGTTTGGGATTTCTTTCCTTTTGGAGGAACAGAATCTGCTGCTGCTGCTAGAGAATACGCCGTTACTGTTACAGAATCCACTTAACATTCAATTCAAAAGGGCAGTGATTGGCCTACTAGGAGTCAGTAAGGTTTAGGCTTGACTGCTTGCCTTTCTTCCTTTACTGTTGATGGAATACGCACAGCTAGTGCTAGCCTCTTTCCTCTTGCTTTTATTTTTCTTCGCCGTTTTAGGAATGCTCTTGAAAGTCACGCTTCGGTTAGCTTTGAATTAGAGACTCACAGGATACTGTGAAAGGAGCATCCATCTCATCTTTTGGGCGAGTAGACTGATCGACCCACCATTTAAGAACCAAACAAAGCAAGGGCCCCTTCCGCCTTTAGCTTTAGGGCTTTACCAAACCAAGGGCGTTGACTAGTGCCCATGTGTGTGCTTGCATAGCTGCTCTGACTCTTTACCTAACATCCTCCCCAACCATGATAAAGGAAAAAGTAATTTTATATTGGGGGGGGGAGTTCCACGATCCGACCAACAACTCGCGCTGAAGAGATGGATATTGGCTCTTTTTCGCTAGCAGGGATATTTGCTCTTGTCTTTGAGTAGCTAGCTCTGCTTTCTCCTTAGCCTCAGCCCCTCTAGAAGGGCTTTTCTCGCTTGTCAGTTATAAGGACAGGACAGTAGTCGCCAGTGACTAAGAGTATCGAACAGACAGAAGACCTGCTTATTTCTCCGCGGATTCTTTGGCTCCCTTTCCTAACCTCGCAATGAACGAAATGAGACGTTTGCTTGCTTTCGACGTGCTGTGATGAGAGGTGCCTTAGCCTAACATATTAACATCCCGTCCTTTTGAGTTGTAAGCAATGTCCCTTCGCTTTGTGAAAGTTATTTTTTTATAATGGTAGGGCTTCAAAGCTTGTAGTTTAGGGGAGAGGGAGAGTCAGGAATTCTTAGCCTGGATTAAATGACTGAACGAAGTGAATACCTTATTCAATGATTTTCCCTAGAACCATAAGATCTGCTGAGATGAGAGTAGTTGGCCTAGAAGGATCCTTGCTTGGTCCAGGATGGATTTTTTTACCCGTAATCGCAACAACACAACCCAATTGCAAGAGCGGAGCTCTACCAACTGAGCTATATCCCCCCCTTCCAAGCTGAGTGGCAGGCAGAGCAGATGCCTCGACGAATAAAAACCTCTTTTTTTTTCTTCTTCGGCCTCTGTTTCTCCGCGCAAAGGGAAGTCGTCCGTAAGGGATAAGCGTTTAGGGGAAGCCGGCTCGAAATATTTGATCTTAGGTGCATTTCTCTCAGGAATATTATTGTTCGGGTACGACCGGACAACGTACGAGATTCGATATCTCGTTATCGTTGGTAATTTCTTCCTTTATGGGATATCCCGTTGTTTCACGGGTTTTGGTCTTGTTGCGTGGACAGTAGGTTCTGTCGTTGGGGACTTAACCGAAGCCACGTCAGTATGCAAGATGCTTCCTTCTACAGGAGCCGGTGCGGGCTCATCGAGCTCACGACCTCAACCTTACATAGACCTCAATTTCCCGCCCATCTTGGGCTACCAATCGGCCCTTCCCCCACAGACCGTGGAAAAACTATTGGCCCTTCCTCAACTGACCGAGAAAGAGCAGGAAAAAGAAAGTTAGATTTTAGAGGTCCGCAAAGAGATCACACGTTTGGTCAAAGAAATAGATCTTTCAGAAAAAAGACCACCCGTGCAGAATGAGAATTAATATTCTCTTATGGTCGACTTTCTCTTTTCGGGCATAGAAGAAGAAACACTGGAACAGCACCGGGCTGTACTAAAAAAACTTAAGTGGGGTCGGGAGGCTTGTATTCTATACAAAAAAATGTTAAGCTAATTCTTTTTTGATTCGTAGGGGTAGGGTGCTTGGTGTGCTCTTGTAAGTGGTTTAACAAAAAGTCCGGGACTCCCCTGAAAGGCTTACAACCATATAGCCAAAAAGTAAATCCTTCATTTTCCGGTATGCCGCTCCGCGAGCAGAGCGAATGAACATAAATCCTAATTACAATGAATCTCCTTCGACCCTTATCTCCTCATCTTCCTATTTATAAGCCACAGCTCACTTCGACGTTTCCAATTTCCCATAGAATATCCGGGGCATTCCTAGCCACTATAGTTTTGTTTAGTTATATTCTGTATTTAAAAATAGGTTTGATTTGCTTCACCTATGAAAATTTCTACCAATTCTTGTTTTATTCATCAAAGCTCATCCTAATATCAGTCGAGATTACTGCCTTAGCCCTGTCCTATCATCTTTCTAATGGAGTTCGTCATTTATGGACGGATTTTTCGGGATTGATTTATTGTTCTTTGATTAGATTTGCCATAACGCCCATTCCGGGACGAGTTGGAAGAGGAATTCCTCCAACGAGAGATAAACAGACTCACATTCTCGCGTTTTTTGTAAGTCTGTATGGAATGGTGGCCCTCCTTTTCCCCATTGACCATCCACACAAGGGGTTTCTAATAATGGGGATGGGAGGTTCATCCGTTATTACATACTTGACTTTGAACAAGTCAAGTGTGTATGGGCGCCAAATGATGAAAACATCATTTTTAGTGAGCACAGCCTTTTCCTTCATCTATCTTGGAAAGGCGTGGTATGTGCTCACTATAATTCCACTCCTCTTATTGAATATTTCGGGTAGAGTGACTCTCCCGTTCTTACTGCTTATTCGCTCTTTCTGTTTGGATGGAGCTTTGCCACTCCTAGCGCAGGTTACCTTTGTTTATTTGATACAACAAGCACAAGCGAGGGAAAGGATTTCGAACTCTCTAGCTTGCTTCTACGGGCTTTGCTTCGTTCTTTTATATGGAACCCTATTCATTCTCTTTCCTACGGACCTTATTTTTATAAATTGGGTCTTGCCGCTGTCAGGAGCCCTCTCCATTAGCTTTTACTTCCATGCCGATAGCGGCATAAGACATCTCTTTTTGTATTCGTGTTACGTAATTAACGGACTCCTTGTTGCCGTACTGTTTGCAAACAAGGACGCAGCCTGTTCGTTTATATCTATTAACGTGCTTGTTCTCATGCTATTGGTATCGCAACTGTTGTTAATTCGACTCTTGAACAACAAGCCGCGGTTCGACTTTTTTATCGAATTTTTTAACCTATTCATGCGATCGAAAAGTGAATACTTTATTCTCTACTTATCCACGGTAGGTTTTCTAATTTTAAAATATAACACGCCCGATTCTTGGGTCGGGTTATCCGTGAATTCGTTGCTACTTATACAAGTACCTCTTACCCTTCTCTTTTTGAGTTTTATAAAGTTTTTAGAGAGAGAATAAAATAAATAGGAGGGAGGAAATTATGACACCAATCATTTACGAGTAAGTATTACGTATTACACCAATCATTTACAAGCGGATGAGTTTGATAGTTGGCTATGTTAATATAGCTTAGATAGGGAAAAAATACTCAACTATAGGGTAGGGCTGAACTTTCAAATCCAGTGACCTTGTTCCCGCAACGGAACTTTAGGCACGAGGGTGAGAACAAATAAAATGATGAGAGGCTCACTTTTCAGGTGGCAGGCTCACCTTTCGGGTTGCACTGCCTAGCCCCTCAAATATTAGGATTATGGCCGGTTCACAAGGACTCGATTCTATATATAACATCCCGAAGGAGGTCCTCGGTCAGTTCTATCGCAGGCTTATAGACGCCATTTCAAAAACCTAGTTCACTCGCTGAGTCTCCTTGCATCCATTTCAAAAACCTAGTTCACTCGCTGAGTCTCCTTGCATCCATGGCTGAATGGTTAAAGCGCCCAACTCATAATTGGCGAATTCGTAGGTTCAATTCCTACTGGATGAACCTGGAACGTTCAGTTCAATTGCTGCTCACTAAGCGGCAGGATATCCTTTTTAAACAAAAACCGGGTCTGTTGGGTTGGTAGAACCAGGGCCCGTTGTTTCAGACGAGACCTCCTTCAGGGCGGATGAAGCAGCCCTTGCTTTATGACCTGTTTCATACCTGGTTGATTTGAAATCTCAAGGCCATTACTTCCACGATACAGCCCCCCTGCTGAATCTTAAGCTTTCTCAATAGCGTGGCCTGGGCCCTTTAAAAAGAACCCCACCGCATCAGCTATACACCGAGGACCGGTACCGAGACCCATACCCCCCTAGCTACATGGTGGTACTTTGCGGCTCCTCACAAGTAGTTTTGATCGGACAAAATGAATATCTACCGAAGTGGGACAAAGGGCCTTATAAAGAGAAGCGAGGCGGGGTAGAAGCAAGCTAGTTTTCGCAAGACGGCTTACTTCACCAACGAACGGGGTGTGGGCCAAGACGACGAAAGTTTTGATTCAACAACTGATAACCCCGAAAGGCCTCAAACTGAATAAAAGTTTACTTACGAGAAAGGAGTCTCTCTTTTACTTTTAGAGCGGGAGATAGCTTGACTTTTGGTCCCGTTTGGTTGGTTTCAACTATCTCCCAGAAAGCCAAGAGACGAGACAGAAGATGCAGAGAATACTATGAGAGTGAGTCTCTATCCTATGTCTAGGAGTAGAGAAGAGAGCACCTTCAACCGACAAAGCACTTATTTCCTGCTCGGCCAAGATGTGTTAAACGGAACCTTCTTAAATGAAAAAATGTCTCTAAAGACTTTTTCTTTTTTCAACTACTGTGGAAAGCAAAGAAACTCAGCTTCTTGCAGGTCCCAATAAGCGCTAAGGTCTACTCGTCAAGTAAAGCCTCATTTTTTCGGCGACGGCCAGAGCCGATTCAATTAATGCGACTTCGTCCCACCAGTCAAAAAGGAAGGAATATTCTGAGGCGGGCAAGGAAAGAAGAGGCAGGATATGTCTAGAGTGTATGAAGAGAATCTTCTCATTCATAAAATGCCCTCTTATGCGCTATCCGATCTCGTGAAGCCAATGGGTTAGCAATGATCCTCTCAATTGACTAGTTTAGTTTCGGGACTTCTCCTGTGATGAATAGGTCTTTTCATTCCCTTGCCTAGGTTCACTGCCTATCCCATTAACTGCCCACCCCGCCGCCTTCCTTATATAGGTAAGCTTGTCTTTACTCTTTCTAGCGCCCTGCATTGATTCTGATTCTGAACAACCGTTCTCAAAGAACTTTTAAAAGATTGTATTTATTGGAATTCCTGTTTCTGTTGGGGTTCCTTACGGTCCTCTTTCCTAATGTTGCATTCGCGCTCGGATCTATCTTTGATCCTAGCCTCGATCTCTCTGGGCTTCCCTAAGCTATCACGATTCTTTCCTAAATCCTCAACTCTATCCGGGGGCTACTCGATGTCTTGACTGCTTTGGGCCGGATACGGGCTCACCTTCCTTGTTTCTGAGTTCTTGGGTTAGATATGAGGAAATAGTTTACTCGAATCCAGTTTCTGATGCTGATTTCCGACTTTCTGAACCAATGAATCTGGTTTCAGTTTCCAGGTTTTGAGAATGTGAATCCTGGTTTCAAAGTTAGAGTTCTATTTCTTTTGTTACTGATCTGTGTAAAAAAGGGGCTTTGTGGTACCCCCCATCTAGTTCCGAAGCGCAAAGCAGGCAAACCAATCTTCTTTTAGGCGATGTTGCTTTCAGTGATTGAGACCCTAACCTACTTAAGACTCTCTAGCTTTAGTTCGTGTAAGGAGGTCTGCGGGCTCCTTTCCTTGTTGTCGGGTTGAGTTCTAGCCTGTGCTACCTCTCAATTCCTTTATGAGCTTATAGGGCATGCGTTAAGCTTGTGTTTTCCTTTTCTTTATTATAGCTCTAGATGCCTTTTTCGGCGCATCGAAAGTATTTAGCGATTTTCTTTCGTAGATTGCTGCATTTTCCAATGCCATTGATCATAGAATTAGCATCTTTCCAGTATTTATCTTTCGTAAAGCTGCCTCAAAAGCCTGTCTATTTGCTTCCCTTTTTTGGGATTCTCCGATTTCCTTTTTATATAAGGCATCGAAGTCTGAAACCTATTCTACAGTTGCCATTGGCGAATCCGTCTCATTGACGTACTTTGTTGCTGCTTCAGTCCTGGCCTCTTTAAATGTCCCCGATTAGTAAGTATGCGGGCTCTATAGCCCTTTAAATGGCTTTGTAATGATTCACTTCTATCATCGACTTCCGACTCTGTAGGCTTGTAGTCGGAGTTCTGCTTTCTTGGTAGCTCTGCACCTAGGAGCGAACTGCTCCATTGATGTCCTTTAGTAGTCGCTAGGTTCTCTTAAAGGATCTGTAATAGTGGTTTAGCTTGCTAGCTCTAGCTTGTTGTTCTTATCGGCGAGTTCCCATCTCTCCTCGTCGATGGGACAGTATTGTTTGGTGAATTGGTAGTCTTTGTGCTCATTGCTAATTAGTACTGATTTGTGTAAGCTTGTTGCTGGTTTGGAACCCTTTGTATCTTCTTGGTAAAGGATCTCGGCTCTCTTCCTATGCATTGGTAACTTAAGTGTCCGCTTTGAACCCTGCTTCAATCTATGAATGTGCTGTTTTTGCTTCTTCTATCCCCTTCCTTATTAGCGTATTCTTTGATTGACTATCTTCGACGAATAGTTTAGTTTGTTTATCAGAGAGTGGGTAGTTTACCAGGGAATAGGGTAAGGCATGCCAACTGAAGTGAGTTCCGAGCTTCTTTTCTACCAGTCCTGGATTTGCTTTCTTCGGTGAATCTACACTACAGTATTTGTTTCGTAATTAGTCGATTCTACTCATTTGATGATGCGGCGTATCGCCACTTTTTCAATCATAATTAGTCTATTCTCTCATCGGTGAATTCCCAGTCTCTCATTGAATGAGCGGTATTCCTCTCCTACATCTGTGATTGAGGAGCCGGAGACTCCCTCTTAGGTTGTCAAGAGCGGTAGGAAGCCAAGGCTCGAAAGCGCATTCTTTCTAGCCATTATCAAGTTGATGCTCTTGCTTCCACTTCCTTTCAATCAATTGATGTTGGTAGCTGAGGCTAGGAGCCAATGCTTGCTATTGGAGCACCTTCTTATTCGTAAGGTTCGGTCTCTTTGATAGCATCCGAATCCCACCTTGATGGTCTTTTCGGCCTATTCCCAGTTAGTTCTCTGAGGCCTATCGCCAACTTCGAGTGTTACTGATGGTGTTGAGTTTCCCATTTCTCTGAGGTACCCATCTTCTACTGCTATGCTTGTGGATCCAAGATTCCTTTCCAAACCTGCTTCGAACCATCTTTCAATGAACTTAGATGCCAAACTCCTCAGCTCTTAAGAAGACCCTTTCTTTAGCCTCTCCTCTTTCTTCTGCACCCTTTTGGGTGGGCCTTTCATCTAGCACCTCCTGGTTGGCCGCAGAATCCCCAAATGCTTACTCTTACTTCAGATGGGGGGGCGAGCTCGGGAGACACTTCCTTGTAGGCAAAAGATTTTGAGCTAGGGTAATGTTGTCGAGAGTGGTTTCACTGCTCTCGTCGTCTTGTGTTGTCGACGGCCATTCTTAGCCTAGCACTGAATCTGGGTGCAGGATATTCTGGCACCTCTCTTTTCTCAAAGTCTTATCCCGAGGGTTTGAGCGTCAACCTTCTTCTCTTTGCCCTTTCTTTGGCCTTCACCATCTTTCTCATTCCCATATGTTAGCTTATACCTAAATAAGGTTACTCCATACCCATCAGTGCCCGAATGAACGAAACATTCGCCTTGGTTGCCCGATTCTGAACATCCTCCTAGGTAGGTTCTCGAAGTCCCTCATTGGCCTTAACCCGAGGCTTTTACGTGCTCCTCCTTCACCCCGTCAAGGGAATGACTCATCTCAGTAGGAGGGAAGACAAGGCTTTATACTCCACTCTTTATTCCTTATAGTCAATCAACACCTTGGCTAGCTGCGTAAGCACTTTCTTTCATGGCTTATAGGCCCGGGTCACCTCACCTTAGTCTCGGCTCGTTCGTTCCGTATACTCCACTCGCCCGTGTTGGCTTGATTAATCCTACACTCGCAATGAAAAAAACTAGATGATTCAGCTGGGACCCGCCCCTGCTTAGACGTCTCGTATTCTTGGTCACTGAACTCGCTTTCGATACAATCCTTGTTTCAGTGGTTCTCGATCCAAAAACTGCCTTCTGCCAGCTCTCTAAGCCAAAGGCTGAACTTTGCAACTCCTTCTTTTCCTGTAAGCAGGATGACTGGGAGTGTGGATCTATGTCCAAATCCTACTTGTGTTTGTTTCCCACTCCCAGATGGGATAGGAAGAAAATAAGTCTTCACTAAAAGCCCAAAGGCTAGCAATGAATCGTTCTTTTTCTCTTTTTAAGGTTTTTTCTTCTTCTTAGCCAAAAAGAATATGAGGAAGCACTTGCAACGCACGAACCCCCCTTTTTCATCTTAGTGTGCCGGATCTCATTCCGCTATTTCCCTGTTATCTGTCTACTTTACGATAATGTACGATCATCCGAGGGCACTTGTCTTTCAACTTCTTACGAAAGGGGTCTCCTCTTCGTTCATTTCGTAAGAGCTTGGACTGGGAATGAGATCACAGAAGAGACTGGACTGTCATATTCAATTGACGCATCAACGGCAGCAGTTTGATACGCATAAGCTATGGTGGCATCTTACTCCAAGCTAACTGTTGAAACGGGTTCAAAGTCAACAGCTCTTCCCCATCTGAGAGAAGAACAATCGGCGGCGGCACCGAGAAGTACGACCCGAGGCCGACTCGACCAATAGGAAGACAAACAAAGCAAAAGCATGAATTGCCGACCTAGCCCGAAATGATGGGAGCCAGCCGGAGCCAGACAAGACTCTCCCTCGCCTGCACGCACCACCTTATGGGATTGATCTCGCCAGGTTGAATGAAAAGTACGATTCCCCAACCTATACAAGGTGCTGGGGTCTGTGCGCTCAGGTGGGCATTTCTCATATCAGGGGAACTTGCTTGTAAGAAGGCGATCGACCACAAGCAGCGGGTTGAACTCCTCCTACAAAGGGAAGAAGCTTTGTTTCCAGTACCGCCTACCTAGCAAAGCTAGAGCGGGAGGGTCTGAAAGAGAAGTAAGAGATGGAAGAGAGTCAAAGCACGAGGGAACACGGGCAGTGCGCTACGGAATGATTCGAACTGATCTCGAAAAAAAGACCCCCCACATCACTTAGAAACATGATATCAGCAACTTGATCTTGAGAAGCAATATGTCACAGGCGTAGATAGCGAGGAATTTAGTTTTTTCAATTCCACCGGGGAAGGAGGCGCGCAACGAGCTCTTCGCGCCATACTGCTACTGTGCCGCTTTGGCTTTGGCGGAAGGTTGCCATGAGTAAGTAAGTTTGAGGTGCTGCTTTGTTTGTGGTTTCGACCGGAGTTTTTGATCTGAATGATGCTTAAAGCCTCTCATTGGCTTTGTGTTTAGTCACGCACCTCTCTCTTGGTGTCCCGTTGAGTGCTTTCTTTCTCTCTGGTTGTCTGTTGTGAGTAGTATGGTCGGTTGGTTTCAAAGCTTTAGTCTTAGGTTGGCTCTCCTTAGGCAAAAGAAAGCAGCTACGGCAAGATTATTTCGCTTCAAATAGTAAGAAATAGGCCGGAGGAGTCAAGATGAAAGACCTGATAGATGAGGACTAGAAATTGCTGAATCAGAAGACTAGAAATGTCGGTCTACAACGGAAAGAAGTTCCCCGCTCAATTCTTTCACGTGAAGCACATCTTGCTGCCTGCTGGGAAGCTTCGAGTCTTTGACTCTCTAGATCTGAGACCTTGCCCAAAGGAAATGTTTTGATCTTTGCTCGAGCCGAGTATAGAAATGAAGTTTCGATTGAGAGTTGGTGGTATGTGAGCCTGAAAGGACTCATATGGCTGAGCTAGGTGTGCTTCAACCACCCGATCTTCTTCCCCGGCATTGGAATAAGATCGGGGAATTGGGCTAACTGTGCCCCACTGCTGTAGTTTACGTGAGAGCTGGATCGGTTGGTTCGTGCTTTGGCGAGCTAACAAAAGCCTTCTTTGAGGATAAATCCTTTTCTGGGCTGGTATCTGATAGAGCTGCTTTAGGCTTGTGTGCTGTCTCTATCGAAGTTCAAGGTGAAGCTTTCCGAGCTTGAAGATTGAGATGGCGAGAAGAGCAATAGAAGAGCTTTTTTCTAGCTTTGAAACAAGGGCAAGGGCGGAGCTAACAATCAATCCCTGAGATATGCTCGAGAAGCGCGATAGCGCGGCGTTTAAGGCGCGTTTAGCAAGCTTTTCGACTATTCGACCGATCAAGCGTAGGAATTAGTGCTGGAAACAGGCTATTCGACCAACAAAACGTCAGATTTTCTGCCTGTTGATTGGCCTACTAGCCTAGGCTTATGCCCTGGTTCAGATACTTGCTGATAGAGGTCGGTTGGTGGGCTAGGATCGGGTAAGGAATGATATTATTCTTAAGAAGGCCGGGGTCGAAGCCATCTACTCGGCGTCAAGAGGCAGGAAAAAAGGACCGAACCAATCTTTTACAACCTTTCCTGGTCTCGTAGCCGCTGCTAAGCCAACCGGATCTATTGAATGCGATTCCTCCGCCTGGGTTCTCAGAGGAAGGGACCCAGCAAGTCAAGTCAAATCCGAGCGAGAAGAAGGAAGTGCCATCTCAATCCCTTTCTTTCCCATCTTTCGAAACGAGGGCCCGGGTCAGCTTGAAATGTTTGCTCCACTTTTCTTTAGAACCAGATCAGTAGCGGCCATGCTAGGAGCAATTTGAATAGTGACATGAATCGTAAGCAGCTCCGGCAAGTTCTAGTCTTGCCTAGTTTATCCCACTCTCGGTTATCAGCTGGCGCTCTCTCTTTCCGCGGAAAATGGGTATCTTCCCTCACCGGGAGATTGGCCAGATCACTCCGATCGATATCGGCCCGAGCCTTTCTATGGTCGAGCATAGCCTAGTTCTGCCTAGCTTACTATTACTGGCGTCCTACGCTGACGCTCGCCCTTGCTGGACCGAGTCGCTCTGCGGGAGATGCTTCCACCATCGGTCATAGCGCCACCTTCGGAGGTCAGCCTAGCCGCTTTTTTCCCTAGCCTCTGACTATAGGCCAGGTCATTCTATTTAGGTCAGCTCTCACATTCGATTTCCCCTTTCTTCTTCTTGTTGAATAGGCTTTTTCTTTCTTCTTCCTGGGAATATTGGATCATCTTCTTATTCATCGCTTTTCTCATGACTCAAGCGACTATGGCCCATTCCTCTTTCAAGAATGTGGTCGTGTCAAGTGCTTGCTCGTCATCTTTCTTCTTACTTCGAACCACCCGCTCAGTAGCGTAAGTAGGAGAAGGGCTCTCCTTTTCAAGCCCAGCTAAGTAAGGTGAAAACCAGGCCAAAGAGCGGGGAAGGTTCCAAAGACTCTGAGGGGTAGCCGAAGGAGGAGTGACTGGGTCCGTCAAGCTGAGGGAATCCCCATTAACAACCACAGGAAGCGCGAGCTGCTAGCTCCTGACGGGGGGTGGGTGTGTAACCAAATACGGAAGAAAAGGCAAGCCTTACTCTGCCTATTATTACTGTAAGACATCCTGCATGACGCCTAGTTAGCTGGTGGTACTCGACCATTCCTGAGATTTGACGAGTAAGTCCATGACTGTGACTTACATGTCTGCCTTGGCTTGGATTCGAAGACCCTGGCAGGATTCCCTATTTGGGCTTTAGTGGGCCTAGTGCCGCTTTCTACCTTTCTCCCATAAAGCTTCCCTTCCCGGAGAGAAACTCCTTTCTTTCCTCATCATTCAACATTGAACAGATGATCCGAAGGGGCGCTTGTTCTGCTGGGCGGCTAAAGGAAGGCAATCACGACGAGGCCGGGGGCCGGGGAGAAAAAAAACGACTCCCATTTTAAAAATGGAACTAATACCTGAGGGTCATCCTTTCCTGAATCTTAGCTCTTCTCTTTCTTATTCTTACTACTATCACTTTCCAAACCGGGCCGGAATAAGAAAAAAGTCCTGTATCCGGGTCGTACGCCTGGAACAAGCGTACAATTTCGGCGATTACAAAAATAAAGGAGTATATCCCTCTCCCTTAGTGTCTTTCCACTTCCGTCGTTCAGGAACAAACACAACAAACACTGAGCCTAATGATTTTGAGTCCCGGCCCGGTTTTTACCCACTAACCAATTACGTTACGACCACTGAACAAACTTGGTTGACGAACATGGTTTATGCGCCGCTAATGTAGCGGCTTGTCGAGCATTTGACAAACTCACACCATCCATTTCAAATGGGATTTGTCCCGTGGACACACGAGCAATCCAACCCGTAGGATTTCCTTTTCCTCTTCCCATTCTCACTTCTGTAGGTTTCCCGGTAATAGGGAGATCTGCGAGAACTCTTACCCATATCTTACCATTTCTTCGGAATTGTCCGCTCATAGCACGATGGAATTGTCCGATTGTAGCCCGACGCGCTGCTTCAATGGCTCGATATGAAAGACGACCAGCTCTACAACTTTGAGTGCCATATCTTCCAAAACCAAGTTGTGTACCGTCCGGTTCGCGACCCCTACTACATCTGCCTTTACGATATTTACTATATTTCGTACGTTTCGGATATAGCACGTCCCTTATTTTTTTTACTATATGAGATCCGCACTTTGACACCTAAGATTCCGTAACGAGTAGAAACTTCCGCAGGAGCATAATCGATTTTCTGGTTAAATACATTACGAGATGTTTTTCCATACTTTCCGCATTCAGTTCTAGCAATTTCTGCACCTTTTGATCGACCTGAACAACAAATACGGATCCCCGAAACCCCTTTGGGCATTACTAATTTTATATTCTTCACTATTTTACTAAAAATGGAACGAAATGATCTTGTTTTGTTCCTCGGTTGAAAAGAGATGTCTTGAGCAATCGGAGAAGCACTTTGATAAACAGATTTGATCTTGACCGACTCAATTAAGGTATTAGTGTTTGTTCTATTAGACAACAAAGATCGCATTTTTTTAACTTCGTTCAAATAATAGTTGTACCCGTACGGAATTCTTCTCTTTCTCAGTATGATCTCTATCATCATCTCTATTCCCTTTATCCATTCTCCTATCCCACCTAGGTCTATTAATTTCTCTATCAATTCCATTACCTTCTCCTTATCCATGAGGTTCCAACATTGGATCCTTAATTGACCTAGGAGTTGTTCCCGGGCATCCTCAAAAAAAAGGTTATTATACACCCCATCCCTTGGAAAGAAAAAGGTAGCACCGAAGAAAGGAAAGAGCGAGATGGTGGTTTTTGTTGTTCCCGCGAAGCGAAGATCATTCGCCAAGCGAATGAAGTGGGTCAACCTCTTTTTGGCTTCGGCCAAAAACTTTTTATCGCTGGTCGAGCTTTCTACAAAAAAAGCGATGCGAGAACGTATTCTCTTATCTAAGCTTCTTCCCTGTTCATTCGCTCCCCCCATCGTAGATGGTTCAGCCACGCCCGGTGCCACGAAATGATTGAGAACTACGACGGGGTCGAAATGCATTTTGTTCTTTGTATTCAATAAGTATTGCATGACCGAATAATTCAAGGAGGGGCGCACTGCAGGGAGGGTCCTTTTTAGTAGATGACTCGTTGGGCCGTCGGAGCGGGACTTCTTTTGGAAAAATAACTTGAATAACTTCGTTTTTCTGAAGGAGTCGTCATTTTCTATCAGGAACGCTATGTCATTTACAACCCCGGCGTATTTCGGATGCTTGAAAGCCCCGCTGACCCGAAGTGATTTAGAAAGATTCTTCTTTCTCGATGGTGATCGGTCATGGTATCCATAGCGTTGCTTCTTTTTCGGCCAAATCCGGATTTCGTTTTGCTTCTCCCGGTCGTCGAGCCTGATCGACTCGACTCTTTTCCCTGCCCCCCGGCCTCTCACTTCGTTTCGTTCTTCTTCTGTACCGTCGCTTGAATGAAGACACCCGATCGGCCCGACTTTACCAAATGCCCACCACCGGCCCTTCTCCTTTCCGGGTCTGGATTTGTAGCGTCGTTTCAGTCGTCGTCGTCGTCGTCGTGGTCGACGGGGAAGAAAGAAATGAATGAATGTTCTTTTGGGAAAATGTAGAATAATACACCTACCGAGACGAAAGCCAAAGGTGAGTCTCGTAGGTGGACGTATCGAACCGAAAAAAGATCTCAGATTGACATCTTGATACACTGATTTACCATAATAATAAATAGAGTCAATGGTGACTCCGCCGTGGGAAGAGCCGCTTCTTTCTTGCTTGATAGGGGGGCTTCCATTCACCAGCGCAGACTACAAGTGCTCTCCGAACCGTGCTGGATAGTCACCCATCACACGGCTCTCAAACCCAACCTGTGGTGGATCCCGGGGGACAAAGTCAAAGCGCTTGATCCTTTGCCCCATACTTTGAGATGCTCCTCCCCGCCGATCAAGCAGCGACGCTGCTCGTGATAGGCGTTAGCGGCTTGCCGCTAACGTTCGGTTCGGATAAGTCAAGTCCCCTCGGTCGGTTCGCTCAGGTGGTCTTCCCTTATCTTCCCTAACGTTCAGAGTTGTTCTGGTTTGAGAAAGGAGCACCGGCCGAGCGCCCTGAATGAATAAGAAATGGACAGCAGAGGGAATCCATGATTCTTATTCGACCGATAATAAGCTAGCAACATGTCGATTACACACCGGAGGTTGGTAAGAACTGAGGGACAATGCCCCCCTAACCTAAGTGGGCCTACCAGCGAAGCAACTGGTACTTGATCGGGCGGGGGGCGGTTTGGTTTCGTGCAACGCCCCCGCAGCAGGAAGAGGCAGTTGTCATTTGAAAGGAAACGCTCCCACCCCAGAAGGGCGCCCTCGCTCTCTTGGCAAAACGCTTCGAAAGAATAACGTCTCGCCAAGGCCCCGCCCGCCCCCTTTCTTTGCCCGCCGGCCGCCTAGCTCGTTCTTCCATTTTTAGATATGGATAGAGTCTCGCTCCGGGGGAAGCATGGATTCTTTAGATCTAAAGAATCCATGCAGCAAGCAGCAAGCAGCAAGCAACGGTTTCAAAGTGCTAGTTGTTGCGCGCTAGCCTGCAAACGGGGCTTAGTCAAGTGACTACACTACTTGAGAAAAAGCATACTTAGCAAGAAAACGCATTACGGGAATCCCAGGAAATTGATCGAGTTGCGTTAGCACACTTTTTCAACAAACAAACAACTATTAGTTACTAACTAATAGTTTTAACGCCTTACGGGAATCAAGGGCTTATATAGTATATCACTCTACAAACAAGCGCAAGCGCAGCAAGAAAACGGATGCGCGTTGCTAACGCCTTACGGCTTTCGCGCTAGTGCGCTCGTCCGTTGCTTGTTTGCTTGTTTGATAGGTGGAGTTCCGAACGGAAGTTTCATGTAGTTCCGTCGGGCCCCCTTACTTATAGGTCAAGGCGCAGGTGAGACTCTCTCCCGTAAGGGCTTTATTAGAGTAGTTCTTTATTATCTTAGTTAGTAGTAGTAGTAAATAACTATCTTTCTCCCTAAAATAAAAGGGCGAAGCGATTTAATAATATTGAGTTGTAGCGCGACTTGATCATCGTTTTCGGAGCTGGCTGCTAGTTGTAGCGCGCTAGCGCGCGTACTCTTCTCCTGTTCTACGAATCTACAACTCTCTTTACTGAGCGAGAGTCCATCCATATCCCTACTAGTGGTTCTTCTTTTTATTTATTTATTTTATTATTTTAATGACAGCTTAAACTAGGCTCCACTTTAGATTAGATAGGGTTTTCGGTCTTAATCAAGATAGGTCAGGGGCGCGTCGGAACGGTCGGTAGCTGCTTAGTCTCATCCGAGAGTCCAATCTTTTCTTACTGCTTTTGTGTCTTTGAATAAAAAGAAAGAAGGGGGTCGATTTAGGCTCCTTCCCTTCCACTGCATAGCTGCGCTAGCAGGTACTACGAGCCCTCTGTCCCACGCATCTAACCAGCTCGCGTGGTTCACCGGTTCCACCGAAAACTCTCATTTGTTGAAGCGGAGCATAGTGCGCTTTAGGCGCCGAGCGAGAAACGTCTCTTCTTTCGTTTCGGTTTATTCACTGATCTGAAACTTAGCACTTGTTTTCTTATTGATTCCAGGGGCGGCGGCGTTCTGGAAATTAAGTCTATCCGAACCGAATTTGCACTTCTCAGATCAGGCTAGGCCTCTCCAGCTGAGCCGGGCGCCGGGGCCCTGGATGCGCTAGCGATCGGCACATAGGGGAGTGGTTGCCCGGGTTTCTCGGCCTGGTATCCTGCACCTCGCGTTCATGATATCTACATTCAACTGTGCCCCGGAGACACGGTCGAAGCACGCCCGCCCAGTGTGCTTCTTTCACGACATGCTCTGGTCCCGGGTGTCTTCCTGTGGTCTTCTAGCGTTAGAAGAAGTCGTGTCCGTCCCGGACATCTGCAACGTCCTCCCACGCCTTTTTATAAATATAAATATGGGACAAACTGAAGGAAAAGACTGACCCATTCGGTGACTTTAGCGGTCGCCCTCACTGAACCGACTTGGATCTGAACTACGATTCAGATCAAGTCTTACCGAAATCGGATTTCCTTTTCGTGCCATATGCGCTTAGACTTTACTTTTTCCCCCCTTTTTTTTCCCGGTCCAATCTTTTTTCTCGAAGGTCTTCGTTTCCGTGTAGAAGCAAACTCTCCAAATTTATGACCAACCTTTCCTTCAGTGATCTTACAACGAACAGGAGTTTTTCCATTGTAAATTCGTACGGAGCAATCAACGAATTCCGGCGAAATAGAAGATCTACGTGACCAAAGTTTCCTGTTCAAAATCAGATCTCTTTTATTCTGCATTCTCAACAGGAATGCATAAAAAAAACTGCCCTTCCATATAGATCGTCGTGGCATGAACTAATTTCTGCGTTTCCCCACCCCCGCCCGAAATCCAGCTTTGGTGGGCTTCCCCCAAGGTGACACCGAAGGTCTACCTCCTTTCGTGCGCCCCTCACCTCCTCCATGAGGATGATCCACTGGATTCATTGCAACACCACGAACAATGGGGCGTCTGCCTAACCACCGGTTTTGTCCAGCTTTTCTAAGCTTACGTGCACCATGGTTGGGATTGGAAACTATACCAATAGTAGCTCGGCATCGGGAATCAACGAGTTTTTCAACACCCGAGGGTAGCCGCACAAGACATTGTGGTGCTGGTTCCTTCATTATTTTAGCAAAAGTTCCTGCGGCTCGAGCCAGCTTTGCGCCTTGACCTGGATTACATTCAATATCATGTACCCATGTTCCTATACGTATATCGGCTAATGGTATGCAATTTCCTATTTGAGAATTTAGATCAAGTATCTCGTATCTATAAGCAGGGGGGCGTGGCCAAGAAGCAGCCAGCTGACTGCCCCCTTCCACCCGGCCTTTATTCGCTGTGTGAACAAGGTCTTGGTATGTATGGGCATTCTGGGCAGGTCGCAAGAAGCCGCTGGTCGAAGGTTTGGACCAATCGCAATTAATCACCATCTTGCCCGCTTCCAATTGATGACTGGCTATTATATAAGTGTTGACCTAAGCCCCTGTGCTGGGGCTCGGCTCCCGAACCGTACGTGAGCTGCCTCGTACGGCTCTTCCTAAGAACTTGAAGCCCCCTCCTCTCTCTAAATAGATTCTAAAAAAATGCATTTACAATAACAATAAAAAAACACTTTTTCAAAAAGCCTTCGCCCTCCTATTCAACGGGGCTATTAGAGAAGCAGCTTCGTTCCTTGCTCATTAGCTTTCGCTTCCTTGTGCCTTAGTGTAGTCTCGGTCCATAGTTTAAGACTCCGTTCCTTAGCCTAGTCTATATCCACAGCTGACGTGACTCCGTACCTTAGCCTTTCCCTTTGTAGACGGCTAAGTGACTCTGTAACCTTAGCTTTTCCCCTTTGTAGAACAGCTAAGCCAGTTCCTTAGTGGAACTCTTTCACTTACCTTCAACTAAGCTATTTCATAACAAAAATCTCACTTTCTTCGACTAAGTTATTCCATAACCTTCGCCTCGGCTCGGCTAAGTGACTTCGTAACCTTAACGTACTTATTTTCGTACTTTCTCAGGTCTAACCTTCGCCGGGCTTTCGTCCCTTCGCCTATAGGCGGCGGCTTGGCTTCGCTATCGCTCATGACTTGCTTGGTATAGAGATCTCTCCGTGTAGTCGTCGGCCTTACCACCAGAATGCCTCCTTGGTCGTAGTCTTGTAGTCGGCATTCCCCAGAATGCCTATTATATAGTGGTCGGCCTTTCGAATGCCTCCTTCCTGACTTTTCTGAGAAGCCCTTTATGACTATAAAGGACAGGGGGCTGCTCACCTTTGGAAACTTAGCTACTTAAGTACTACTCAATACTCAAGTAAAGGCGAACGGCATTCTGTTGTACAGCTACTTAATATTTAATAGTACAACAACTGTCGTACTACTAAAGTACCAAGGAAACCCTCGGTTCCCTTTGTTTGAATAAACGCCGCCTATTAGTTAGTTTACATTACAAAGTCAACCAAGCCTAACCGGTCACGACATGTTGTTTGTTGATATTGATTGAGGAGTTTGATGGAGTTTAGCTTACTGAATCCATAAACCTAGAAAGTCACCGTCACTGGTACTTTGTTTTACTCTAAAGGTAGGTATCGGTGGGGCTTGCGTAATGTAGTTATAGTTAAGGTTGCATTGAAGTAGCGCTTTTTCTTTTTGAAGATCTACTGAAGTACCAAAGGCGAACGGGGCTCCCAGGCCGGGACGTCTGGCAGAATGCTTGGCCTCCTGCGCTGGAAGCGACACCCGAAGGGTGAGCTTCTGGCGGTTAGCTTCTAGTCCGTAGGCATTCTGGGCTGGAAGGAGGCAAGCAAATGAAGGGAGGCATTACGGGCCGACTACAAGACTACGACTACAAGAAGCAAAGCTTCGTAGACTCGACAAGTCGCTTATAGAATGCCGACTACTAAGTTCAGTTCAGTAAGGGGGGAGGGAAGCGAAGCTTAGCGAGCTTTAGTTGGCCGACCACTACATAAGCCGCTGGCGGAGAAAGCTCTTCGAGCTTCCCTTTATTCGTTGCTAAGCCAAGGTCCCAGGTCTCCGAGTCAGCCCGCGCTTTTTCGAAGAATCCTGCACCCATGGGCATACGGCCTGGCAGGCCTTCCCTTTCCGCCGGAGCTTCATGGGCGTTGCCCCGTTCCCCAATCAGATGTTTGGATGTGAGCTATACTCCGCGAGGAGCCAAACGGGCGTATGGCCTTGCCATTTGACCTCTCTTCCCGTGTGACTAGGAATGCTCAGTGACAACCTCTCAATTGTCACCGCCTGGCCTCTCTTGCTACCACGGTAGCACCTAGTGTGGTCAGCACCAATCGTGTTCGGGCAACGAAGCTTACACTCATTCACATTGGTTCATCCTGCTATGCCCCGGGCCTTTTGCTCTTCTAACGTAAAAGGTGGCCGGCCATTCGTCAAGGCCCAGGAATCCGCTGGACATCTCAGCGGCGGGATTGGATACCCGCATCCGATCGAAGTTCCATTTTAGTGCCCCCCTAACATAAAGGGGAGCTGTTTCTAGGTGGGTCGCTTCGCGAAAGACATTGCTTAGGACCAACGGGTCACACGACAGGTGCACGATCGACTTTGCACGCTCCATCCTTCGGCCCTTCTCCTATCGGCTTGGCAGGCAAGCTACCTTGATCCGTCTTCGGCTTCGATTCGTTATGCTCAGCAGCTCCAACAAGCCCTAAAGTCTCTTGCCGCCTAAAACTCTGCCAAGAAAGCGCTGCTTTACGTTTGATTCTATGTGCCCAGAGAATGCTATGCGTTCTCCACTTTCGAACCTCGCAAAGAGAGAACGTGTTTTTTCCTCTGAGTTTCTCTCTCATTCGCGGAGCGAAGAAAGCGGGCTTTGCCCCAGCTACCGCTATCCTTGGGAAACAAAAAGAGCTACCGAAGGAAAGGGATGCAGTCTCTCCCTTGGCCTTTGGAGAGGAGAGGGCAGAGAAGAAAACGTCCTTCGCGCAAGTTTTTTTGCTTCCTGCGCTGGCTTGGCTCTTCGACCAAGGAGGCATTCTGGTAGGAAGGCCAACCACTACATAAGCCGCCATCAGTCCAGGAGAGAAGCAAGCTACCTTTCTTTGATCTACCTTCCCGGGCAGGGAAGAGAACGAAAATAGGCTGCGGATGGTGGCCGTGGTAGGTTCGAGGATCTTACGCGGCGGAGCGAACTCTTCTATCGTGTTGCATTTCCTCTGGCGGCGTAGCTGCACCCCCTCGATCCATCGTACTGGAGCGATCCGAGAAGAACGATTAGGGTCATATTCTATCCTTTCTACAATGCCCATAGACGAAGTGCTTCGTTTCAGATCAATTCTTCGCTGCAATCGCTTCGATCCACCCCCTCGGTGAAAAACCGTAATACGCCCTGAGGAATTCCTCCCAGCAGACTTCCCTGTACTCAAAGTGAATTGTCTAAGTGCTCTCCCCTTTAGGCTTTGTCTCATTGTGTATCTCGTAATCATTCGATGTAGTCCGAATTAGCTCCTCCTCCTCCTCCTTCTCCTCCAAGATCTTGGTCCCCAATGTCATAATCTGGCGTAGTGGTAATCTTTGCAACCGGTGCAAGGGTCTCATCGTAGTCTACTCCGTACTCTTGCGCATAACCCGTTGCAACAAGATTCGTAGATGTAGATAGCACTCATTTTTTGATTCATTGAGACTTAGAATACGTCATTTTGGAATATGGCCTTGCGGTCTTACGTCACTTCCAGGTTGGCATGCGTTCACTTTCTCATGCCAAGGCTTCCTTATAGCTCCTCGTTTATGCTCTCAAGCAGTCCCACCCAGTCAGTCTCTCCAGCCTCGTTTCTTGAAGTGCCACTAATCTTTAGTTGTTCATATACGGCCGATACAAGTCAAATAAATAGGTTTGATCAAAACAAAAAAGAGGACTTCCCTGTACACGGAACACTAACTAAAGCCTTGTAAAAAGTCAATAAAAAGCCTTTTTGCTTTGTTGAATCTTTTTTATTCATATTTCAGAATGGAAATGAAAACGTTACTTGTTCTTTTTTTTAAGAACAAACCTTCTCTTATGCAATTGCAATAAGATCGGTCTGTAGCTTGCAGTAGTAGCAGTTCCGGGCCGCAATTCGATTATCGAATTGAGTAAGGCCGGAGCGATTAATAGGAAGGAAGCAAGCAGGAGTTTCCATTAGCCTAATTCCTTTGTCTTCCTTCGGTTCATTAAGGGTAGTGAAGTGAGGAGACTTTCATTAAACCCAACATTTCACCCATGTTGTCTTAAGTTGCGGTACATCGTGGGAAGGCCAACCATTGTGGTACATCGCAAGAAGTCGAGGTAAGTTGAGGTTGGGTGTGAGTCCTTTAATAGAGGAACTTAGTATGGTAAAAAGCAAGAACAAGAAAACAAGGAAGTAAACAAGTGAAAACTAACTAACAGTACTTGAAATTGATAACCAATTGATGCAAAACACTTTCTCTCAATGCCCGCTGAGATATTAAGCCTTTGTGTGTGTGCTCTTTCTAAACGCTTGTGCGACAAAAAAACAAATTCTTAATAATTTATTTCGGGGTAACGAGGAAGGGAAGCCTTAACCGAGAACTTAAGTGACCCTCCTTGAGCTTTTCCACTCCAACACTTAGACACTAAATCTCGTAAGGAAGATTGCAACTCGAAACGGCATCATAGAAACGAGAATAATGAAAAAGTGGTCTTTTTTTGGCCCATTATTTTATTAATATCCAATAACCGTTAGTAGATAGAGTAGAGGGAAATCATCCTCGCCCTTAGACCAGCAGGGCAATGACTTCCTCCATTCTCCATTATAATCGACCGCCTAAAACGCACCTCTGGATCCTCACCTTATAGCAACAACCTAATTCACTCGCTAAGAACTCCCTTTTTTTTTGACTAATAGATTAGATTAGATTATAACATAATAATAAAGGATAAATAAACAAACACGAAACAGAGGGAGAAGAGGAGCAAGTGAGTTCATGTTGCCGCTAAAGGGCGCCGCAACGCGTCAGGTTCCAACTGACTGGAGCAACTAGTCGCACCTAAACCCTTTCATAGTGGGGGGGGGTTACTTCCGCGCCGTAGCGCCTTCGGGGCTCTAGGCATTTGCTATTATACCCCTTCTTCTTACCCTGCCCCTCACTCAAAAGCAGCGGAAGAACACAAATGGGCTAAATTAAGAGGAGGGTGGTAGTAGGTCTTTCTTACTCGTAAGCCCAAGCAAGCAGCCAATCCAGTAAGTAAGTGGAGCCTAGTCAACCACTGTAGAGCCCATTGATCGAACTTTGACAACTCTACCCACTTCTCTCACCTTTCTTTGTTCGCGAGTACTCGGAGTCGATTCATAACGAGCGGAGTCGTGCGTGACTCTCTATCTATAAACGTTCGCCTCACTACGCTTCCATGCGGGTGCCCATTAAGCTTGAAGTTCGTGTAAGAATACTGTTCTAAGGCATCGAATAAACACTGATAACCATCCTCCTTATGTCACTAATACCTACCGGGGTTGACAACGTTTTGAAACCACTTATACTTGTCCTTACACACACTTTAAATACTTGTGCTTCTTGTCCTTACACTTACTACATGGGCACTCCCCTTGAACTAAACCAGCTCCTCGGCCAGCTCTGCCTGCTCGCCGCCTTGCCTTAGAAATTCTTGTTTGACCGATTGCACAGGATCGTGGTGACGCCTTTCGATCGATAGGATCGGAACTCACTTACCCGGCAAGTAGGTCTGCACCCCTTCACACTAAATAAGTCGCCTTTCTAGGCTATCACTCATGGGAAAAACCAATTACTCGTGCTCCCCTCTCTCTTATGTTATGTATGTGTATTTGGTATGGAATTCTTTCTCCCCCAGAGCTGCTGAACTCTCTATTAGAAAGATAAAAAAAAAGAATGACCCACGATTCTTCTTTATTGCATTTTTTATGTTATGCCTTACCGGGTTGATTCATAACTAGCTAGTGGGAAATTGAAATGCTTGAGTGCTTTCGGTACACTGAAAAGATGTATGCCACAGAGGTTTTTCAACTGAACGTGGATAAGACCATGAGACCCCCTAACTAACGACCTCTCCGACTTCCTCTGAGAACATAGCCCGATATTCGCTCTCAGTGCAATCACTCGGCTCGTTCCCTTGCTCCACCAGCTGCAGTATTCGTAAGAAAAAAAAGTAAATGCTGCTGCCGGATGCTGCTCCAGTTGATTCGGCTTCAGTTTCAGCTTCCTCTCTCTCTTCCGATTCGGCTTTAGCTTCTTCCGTTTCTGCCTCTGTTGATTCAACAGTTGATGATGCTGCTTCCACTTTGACTGTCACTGGCACAAAAGCACCAACTTTTCACTGTATCACCGCCGCTTCGACATTACAATCATCTTACGAGCAGCTTACGCAGTAGTGGGAGCGGTACGAACGTATGAGGTAGCCAGCCATTGCATAAGCACCACTATGACTTGGGATAGGCGGTTTTCCTGGTATAGGCAGGAAGAGTTTTTACAATTAATTCCATCTGTGTTGACGGCTGACTCTTGACCTTTTTCTGCCGACGAATAGTTGGAGCTGGTCTCCGAACGTCGTCTGTCTATAGGTTGCTCCTTCCTTTGTTGACACCTTGATATTGAGAATATCAATGCCAACCAGTTTCCCTGGGATTAACCCTTGTATACCTGAACTTCTTCTAAGTACCAACCAACGCTCGCCTTGCCCACTCTCTCTTATCTCACTTCTGCATTTGAAGCTCAAATCACGTCTCCACACCTGTTCCTCAAAGTCGTGCTTGCTGTGCTCTGGCTCCAAGGGTAGCCTAAATTGTTGCACAGAACGTTAATACCGGGTTTATTTTGCAACTGAACTTAGGCATACACTGTACGGACTGAAGCCCGCCTCCGGTGAAAGGACCAAACCGCAAGAGGGCTACGCCCGGGAAGTAGGACCGTAAAGAAGCTAGAAGAGAGTCTAACTGCACACTAACAGAAACCGAACCTTTGCCACCTGCAAACGACTGATTATTTTCTTTGTTTTCCGAACACTTTAGTATCAAAAAATGGGTGGTTGAAGACCTGCCCAGACGCAGAAAAAGAAGACCTTTGCCCTTCGCCACATGCCTATAATCAGTCTGCCCTTCCTTCGCCACATGTGGGAGAGGGGTCAGTCTAGAGCTAGAGTAAGCCACATGCTTTGAGTGTTTAGATATATCTACGAATGCCACTATGAATGCCGCCACACACATAAGATAATGTTTTCAATCCGTGAGGTCGTCGTCTTTCTTATTAACGCTTTAGTGAGATCGGAATCTTCCTCACGCTGGGAATTGCTCTTAGCTAATTGGGTTGCCACTCCTTTCCAGAGAGCAAAGGGATGGATTTGCTAACCAGGCAAGGTGCTAATGGAAGGCTTTGAACCAGCTGTTGTTCCTCCTTGGAGGTTTAGGAGGTCGTAGACCAAGAGAAGAGATCCTATTTCAGTCGTGTTGAACTAAGAAGCGCTAAGAACGAGTGCAGTCTACGACGAGTTCAGGGCTAAGGACGAAGCGAGTACCTGAAGCTTTGGGTTGAGCCGGATCAAACCTGGCTTATGAATGAATATGATGATGTTGGTGAATATGATGAAGTTAATATGAGAAATTGAAACGGCCTCACCAGTTGCTTCCTATTATGGGACCAAGGGCTCGCCCCATTCTCACTACTAGTGACTAAGCTCGCAAGGAGCAGCAAGCCGCTTTCTTTGCTTCTCGAGAACATGAACGAGGCCCAAGAGTCCAGACGTAAGACACTGAAAAACAAGCCCTTACCGGAGAAGAAGAAAAGGGGCGGGCTGATGGGAGCTAGTGCGCTACGGCTTTGAGGAGTGAGATTCATATAACACTTGATTGTATGTTCACGCGGTTCTCTCTTTCTTTCTGGGGCGTAGTCAAGTCAAGTTCAGGCGGAGAGCGAGGCGAGCAACTAGGTGAGGTATTTTCTGACTTGTAGTGCGTAGGCCGTATGGTTAGGTCAAAGCTGTACGTACAGTCGACCTTCGAGTTCGAGGCGCAAGTCCCACTAATGAATAATGTCATTATACTGCTGTGTGAGAGTACTGATGAAAAAGAATAATCAACATCAAGATCGCATCGAGAACTTCGTCGGCCGCAAAACGATCGTCGTCTCGCCTCCCGGGGATCAGATGCTTGGGATAGCATAGTTCTCTGTCGGGGGGTAGTACCATTCGGTCGATCCATTGACTAGAGCGGAAAAGCACTTATCGGCGTAAACGACTTCTGAGTCAGTTAGGTATTCGAACTCAGTGACCTAGTTTGGGATTGCTTACCCCCCACCCTTATCTATCGCTTCTTCCCGGCTCAAAAGGAGTGAATTAATTCTGGTACAATTACATACATAAGTGCACCTTCTAGTTCTTCTTTTCAAGTGCAGTAGTCTTGAGGAACCGCGGCCCAGGGCGGAGCGGAGGAGGGTTGGGTAGGCCTGCCTACGAGGCCGGTCACAATTGATTGGCGTCAGATCCATCCGATCTCTCACTTTCTGAGCAAGAAGACTAAGAATCACTAGTCTGAACTTCGAGCTTTCGGCGAGGCCCGTAACGAATACGGTTCTTCGAGCAGAAAACAACCTCTATATAGATAGACTATTTTCATATATACAATTCCAGTCGACCTCACTCTATCAGATTTTTGAGTTGGAGTAGATTCCCTCATTCCGAGCCTAATAGAATAGCGAGGTCTTGCTTGCTTTCTGGAATATACCAGGTACAATACTACTCCTCTTTAAAAAGACCCAGGTACGAGAGCCTTTTCAAGCTTAGCTGAGAAATTGGAACTACTCTAGCCCTTCTTAGCCCTGGCTACCGCTGCATGGACTAAGGAAGGGTCGGATGTTAATATCGACAGGTAAGCTGCTTTTAAGCTCGCATTTCTTTTGTGGTTAGTGAAAAGTCCCCTCTGAGTCTGAGATCTTGGCCTCGCATCAGTGTACACCGATATAACCATAGGGTGTAGCCAGTGATAATGAGAAGGAGGTGAGTACGAAACCATTTCACCACCAGGGCATATAAATAGAAGATACCAACCATAAGGCGGCATATAGGCTCTACCGAAGTGTGGCTACCAGTGGGGAAGGGGAAGTAGCGTGAGCTCGAATACGCGAGAATACTCCTTATACGGATAGGGTCGTGGTAGGGAAGGGAGATCACAAAGACCACGCTCCGAACAAAAGGCGTAAGGCGGGGAAGGCGAGAAAATAGAAGTGTGCCTTTTAATTAAACTAATGGCATTGCTTACTTTGCTAGCAAGGTATTCCCGATTTTCATCAGACAGA